GTGGAATAGGCTAAACCTCTCTTAATGTCTTTTTGAGCAAGGGCAAAAGTAGCTCCGAATAATATTGTTATTAATCCTACCAAAGAGATTAAATTCATTATGTGAGGGATGACTATGAAAAGAGGAATAAGCCGAGCTACAATAAAAATGCCCGCGGCTACCATAGTAGCCGCATGTATAAGAGCCGAAATAGGAGTAGGCCCCTCCATGGCATCCGGTAACCATACATGAAGGGGAAATTGTGCAGATTTAGCAACCGCACCGGCAAATAATAGAACGGCACATAAAGTAACAAATAAAAAATTGACTTCATTATTATTATTAGAAATCAAGTTATTGAGTATTTTGAATAAATCTCGAAATTCGAAACTCCCTGTTATCCAATAAAAACCTAAAATTCCTAATAATAAACCAAAATCTCCAACACGATTAGTTACAAATGCTTTTTGGCAAGCATTTGCAGCAACAGGCCGTGTGAACCAAAACCCTATTAATAGATATGAACATATTCCTACCAACTCCCAAAAAATATAAATTTGTATCAAATTAGAACTAGTAACTAATCCTAACATAGAAGTACTGAAAAAACTCATATAAGCGAAAAATCTCAAATATCCTTGATCATAAGACATATAATTATCACTATAAATAAGAACCATAATTCCAATAGTAGTTATTAATATTGACATAATAGAAGTAAGTGGGTCGATCAAGTAACCGAACTCTAAAGAAAAATCATTATTGATGATCCAAGACCATACATAGTGATATATATAACTGCCATTTATTTGCTGAATAGACAGATTGATCGAAAAAATCATGACTATACTTAACAAAAAAACACTTTGAAAAGCCCACATACGGCGAAGACTCTTTGTTGCCGACGGAAAAAGAAGAAGTCCCACCCCTATTAACATAGGAACTGGAAGTGGAAGGAAGGGTATTATCCACGCATATTGATATGTCTGTTCCATAAAAAAGTTTTTTTATTCTTAATTGATTGTTTCCGATTTACCGGATCCTACCCCCCTTCAATTTCAAAACAATCAAAACAAAAGGGGGTCAATAAAAAAAATCAAGAGATGTACTAACTTAAAGTTATTTTTCGAATTTTATATATTATTCTGGGTCTTTACAAAATACTTTAAATATTAAAATAAAGAAGTTACAATTGGGCAAATGATATGATCAACTTGCTCATAAAAAACGAATTTAGTTATTAACTAAGATTTTTCTTAAAATTTAAAATAACGATAACAAAAATACAAAATTTAATTATAATATATTTAATTATAATTAGATGACTTTATATTCATAAAGTAAGGATAAAAAATTACACTAAAAAGAGTAATTTATTATGATATGAATCGATATGAATCATAGGATTAACTAAGGTAAAAATTTTGTACTAATCTCGCTTTTTAGTCAGTTTGTTCCAAATCATTAACTAGTATCATTATGAAATTGATTCATTATTTTTCGTATCAATAAAAAACATTTATAGGAAACGCTATAATATATTTTAGATAAAAAATTTTTATATTTATTTTTATCTAAAAAAGGGGGGAGGGGTAAAATCAAATTAATAAAAAAAATAACTAAGATTTCTTTTAACAAACCGTGTATCTTTTAACAGATTAATTACTTTAAATTACTAATTTGATTACTAGTTTGATTCGAATTTTAAAATAGTCTTTACTCAAGTTTTACCAATTAATATAAAAAAATTCGGTGTATTTTATTCTGTATAAATGAAATATAAAAATAATTTAAATATATAAAAATAAATGAATGAAATGTATAAAAAAATGGACAGACCTCAAAAAGGAAGGTCTTTTTAGATTATTTGTCTCACCAAATTAAATTTCTATAGTACAACAGCGGATTCTATAGATCTCGATGTGAATCATAAAGAACAACAAATAAAGATACGAATAAATAAAACGAGTCGTTCTTACGAATATTATATGTAATATATACTTTTTGTTGAAAAAATTAAATTATATTTTTCTAGTAAAATTTTGTATTATATTTTGTATTATATATAGAATCGCTAGATAATGAATAGATTCGTTTTGACCAATAGATGTCTTTCACATCCAACTATAACAATGAGTAACCTCTTAATTTTTAAATGGCAGTTCCAAAAAAACGTATTTCTATATCAAAAAAGCGTATTCGTAAAAATATTTGGAAAGGGAAGGGATATTTGGCAGCCTTAAAGGCGTTGTCATTAGGTAAATCTCTTTCTACCGGAAACTCAAAAAGTTTTTTTGTGCGACAAAAAAATAAGTCATAAAATAAAACATTGTAATAATCTTAAGGCCCATTTCATTGTTAATTTCCTATTAACAAACCTCTTGTTTGTGGCTAATCAATATGAACTAGAACTCGCTTCTAGGATATGTATAATAATAATTATAATAAGATGTATAAGATGTATAATTTATAATAAGAATTCTTCGATTTAGGAGTTAATAAATTATAAAAAGCTTTTGAA